TTTGCTTTCATACCCAAAATTGGATAATTAGGAGGATCCTATCCTACGAAGGTAAGGCCTTTCACTTCAAAAAGGGGTTAGAGTAGGGAAATGTGGTGATTCATATTTTTTGTGTGTACTCAAAAGTTTCATGTTCAAATTGAGGGTAACAATTATCTGATCCTTTGAATTGTTCGAATTTCTTAAATTAAAGGAATTTTTCATTTTCTAGGATAGTATTAAAGATCTTATCGAAAACTTACGGCAGCTTGCCAAACAAAGGCTAAGAGAAAAAAAAACAAAGGTATGACTGGCATAACATCTACAATTGGATTCAAAAAAGCATAGACCTCTGGCAATTTTGCGAAGAAAAAACTACTCGAATAAAGGGCAGAATTAATACAGATCAAATTAAAGATATTAAGCATAATAAACTTTTTTTTTGTTCTTGGAGATAATTGTATTTTGGTTGACTTATTGATATAAGTAAAAACGAAAAGAGAAAGGTAGAAAAAAAATATTTACTTTTCCTTGAGTTTACCCAACCAAAAATCCTGCAATTCTCAAAGGCGAATAGAAGAAATTTGACTTTCAATACAATATCTTAATTGAATTCTACGTAATGAGCAATAAATTCAAAATAATTCTATATCTATCCGTGTCAAAATCCTAACAACAATCTAATTTTTTCTAAAAATGAAATATTTGGACTAGAATTGACGACAAACCAATACCACTATTATTCTTTATTAGCGTTAAATAAAAATTTAAATGGGGCGTGGCCAAGCGGTAAGGCAACGGGTTTTGGTCCCGCTATGCGGAGGTTCGAATCCTTCCGTCCCAGAGCATATTCATTCTATCAGAATACACATATATTTAATTTAAGTTTAATAAATTAAACTTAATTGAGTTCAACAAATGACACAGCGATGTAATTCAATTTATTTGTTGTAATCCAGTTAAGAGAGAAACAAAGGTTTGAATTCAAAAAAGGGGTTAGACGGACTTTTGATCATATGTTTCTTCTCTTCATATTGAAATAAATTTGTTACTTAGAAAAACCTTACTACCATTTTGATTTAACGGAGTCGAAATGCGAAAGAAGACATATTTCCTATTCCTTAAATAAATAATAAATGGAGTAATTAAATTATTAATTCTCTGCAGATCTCTGAATTTTGAAACAAGATAAAGTTTTTTGTACTATAACTAAATTGAGTCAAGGAAATTTAGTTTCTTAAGACTTGGTTAGGTTAGGATAAAAAAGGAGTAAGGACTTAATCTAAATTTGTTATTTGTTTTGCTCTTATAAATAATTTTATATTTATGGAAAGATTCCAACAGGTTAATTCATATATTTTTTTTTTATTTGAAATTCAGAAATCCTTCTATAATCTTCCCCAAAAATAAAAAAAAAAAAACGTCTAAAAAAAGGAAATCCATAGCCTATTAAGTAGTGTTATCATCCTTTTTTTCTATTTCTTTTTTGTTTTGAAAAAATAAATAAATAAAGGGATTCATTTCTAATTTTGATAAAACTTCTTCAGAAAAGAAAAAACATACATTACTATGTACCGACTGAACCAATGACTATTCATGATTCTGTAATGGACTCAATTCTATACCGGCTCAAAATTAGATAAATGTTATGGTAAAACTTCGTTTAAAACGATGTGGTAGAAAGCAACGTGCGACTTGAAGGACACGATCCGTTGTGGATTCTTACATCCACCATTTTATATCAAAATGAAGGTGCTCTTGGCTCGACATCACTTGTTCTACTAAACTACCCTTTGGGTTGTAGCCTAAATAATATAGGATGGAGCTCGAGTATAAAGTATTGACTTATTTCTTAGGGCAAGGATCTATGGTTAATATCAATCTATAAAATAGAAGAACTTCGTAAGTATATTTTTGATATAGAAATGAAAGGTTCCAATCCAAAAGAAAAAATTATTGGAATTAAGAAAACGCTTTCAATACAAAAAGTGTATCACAGGGAATCAAATGTTTGGCTGATTCTTTGAAAAAGGTCACAAAAAAGGGTATGTTGCTGCCATTTTGAAAGGATTCAAAATTACCGAAGTCATGTCTAAACCCAATGATTAAAAATAAGGATAAGGATACCAGAACAAGAAAACACCCTTTCAATTGTATCACTAACTGCCCGAGAATGAGGAATTCAAATAAAAATTTTAGTAAAAAGAAAGGGATTTAAAGACTACTCAATAAAAGAAATCTTAAAAATCTTTTTTTTTTTTAGCTTTTTGAGAATTATCCAACTTGAGTTATGAGTACAAATGGTTTTTCCCTTTCAGAAAGGAAGGAGAAAGGTGGAAGGGGACTTAAATCATAGTCTAATTACACCCATTTGCCATTGGAATTCTATATTCTATACATAAATAGAGCCTCAAATCATTTTTCTCGAGCCGTACGAAGAAAAAACTTCCTATACGTTTCTGGGGGGGGGGTATTGTTCATCTACATCTATCCCAATGAGCCGTCTATCGAATTGTTGCAA